AAATGGCCCGAATAAATCCAACGAGTTATTAACAATCCTGTTAGACATAAAAAAGTAGCTATCATCCCCTTTTCTGAGGAATAATATGGTTTTCTAATTTGATTGCCCAATAAGCTTATCAAATGAATTGTAATTACAATTGAAACAATAGAAAAGGAAATATGAGTTAATATATGCTCTAAAGTTGAAAATATCATAAAAATGAAAAAACGGGGGATCCCCCCGTATTAATTAAGAAATAGAAATTGGGAATTTAATTTAATTTTATTATAGGATCTATTTGATATCTTTTAGAAGATGGCATGCCGCCACTCGGACTCGAACCGAGATGCTCTAGCACTGCTTCCTAAGAGCAGCGTGTCTACCGATTTCACCATAGCGGCTTGCTCGAACTCATAATAACCTATTTATATTCAATCGTCGAGATTGAACAAGTCAATTCACTCAAATAAGTTTTTTTTAGTAAAGATATAAAAAAAAAAGAGTTCAAAAAAGTCAATTTAAAGGTTCAGTAGTTTCTTTAAGGTGTCTGGTTTTAGGGCTTTGACGTAGTTTAGCCGATTCTAAAATACGACTCTTGCAACGATAGAATTCTTCGATAGACTAAAAAACTTTTTTTTTATTGTCATTATTTCTGGTTTATCTGATTTAATAAATTCAATTTGAAACACAAACTAAATTTTATCAATGAATCTAAAATATGTCTATTTTGGATTACTCCAAATTGCCACTTGTACATATAATAATATCTCAACAATTAAGTTCTTTTATTGATTATTCATTGATTATTCATTGGGCTGAAAATTGGATAGATATGGAAAATACATTAAATATAGTATATATAATCAATTAAGAAGTCAGAAAGTTATCCAAAAATCTTTAACACGGAATGGATTAGTTTGAACAATTAATTAATTTGAACTAAAAATATTCTATCTGCCCTTCCTGATAAATATAAAATTTTTGCATTATTTATTCTTTTAAAGGTCGATGGGGAAAAGAAGACTCCCCACCACCAAAATCTGAATGAAAATATACTAAAAAAATCAAATAAAAAATCTTATATATATTTATTTTTTTATTTTTAAGAATACTTCTTCTTTTTATAAGATTAAGAGTCTATTTCATATTGATTACAATAGGAACTGCCAATTGTTAATTTTATATTAACTTTAATATTAAATTAACAAATTACTGAGATATTAATTACTGATCCAATTTTTTTAGTCAAATCCATTCCAAATTATTCCAATATTTTAGGACTTATTTGTTTGTCGTACAAAAAAACTTTTTGAATTCCCGGTAGAAAGAGATTTCCCTAATGACAAAGCTTTTAATGCCGCCCAATATCCTTTCCTTTTCCAAATATTTTTACGAATACGCTTTTTTGATATCGAAGTACGTTTTTTTGGAACTGCCATTTAAAAAAGAAGAAGTTAGTCATTGTTATAGTTGGATGTGAAAGACATCTATTGTTCAAAACGAATTATTATTTCTTATCTTATATTCATTATCGATTTTTTTTCTAAAAGATTCTCTTCATAGAAATCTAGATACGTCAAAGATCCGTGAAAATAAAAAATGACTCGAAATAACAAAATTTTGATTCCATACACTATTTGTAAAACCAAAAATTTTTGGTTTTGAACTCTTAGTTCTCGTTGTTTATATCTCATCTGCTATGGGATAGAAATCAAAAGAAATAAAGAACCTAAAATACCTTTATTTTAGTCATTCTATATTTTATTTACATGTAATAAAATACCTTGTAAACTTTTGCCTAATAAATTGAATCTTTTTTTAGTAAAACTTGAAAAAAAAATAAACCTAAACTTTAAAACTCGAATGAGACTAGTAAAAAATCTGTTAAAGGGTATGTAGTTTGATAAAAAAGGATCTCAGTCATTTTTTATCCTTGCTCGATAAAAAGTTCATTTTAGAGCTATAATCTTATAAACTTTCCAAATATTCCTAATAAATTGTTTTGATTGAAATGGAAAACAATAAATCCCATAATGAATTAGTTAATGAGTTTAAATAAACTAACTAAAATTAAAAGGTTTTATTTCATTAGACCAACGACCTTAGTTAATCCTCTAATTCATATTAGCATCAAGTACTCTTTTTAGCCTAAAATTTTATACTTGCTCTATGAATATTAATAATATTTTGTATTTTCCTACTTTCCTATTATAAGTATTTGTTTTTATATGTCACTTGGTTATATCATTTGACCAATTGTAACTTCTTGTTTTGCATATTTGAACAATTTTGAAAAGACTCAGAATAAATACTAATATAAATATATATTAAATTATTAAATAAGTTAGTGCATATCTTTATTTTTTATTGACTTTTTCGAAAGAGCTAAGATCCGGTGAATCGGAAACAATTAATTAAGAAAAAAAAACTTTTTTTATGGAACAGACATATCAATATGCGTGGATAATACCTTTTCTTCCACTTCCAGTTCCTATGTTAATAGGGTTGGGACTTCTTA